AATTCCCAAATCAGACTTTGGTAAATCATTTTTTTCATCTCCTGCTGATTCAGAGGTACCGTCTCTTGGATCCATTGTATAGTTTAATGGTAAAGTTTGATTACCATTAACCCCCAGAAAAGTGAACGAGTTTTTCGGTTTGATTCATATCCTATTCATCTTCTAAAGGTGTCCCTCGGCTGATTTATATTTTATATTAAGTTAAGGTGGCCTTAGGCCTTATTCCCTATTGTATTTGTATTGTGTAGTGCTTTTTGATTTCCTAAAGGTGGCCGGCCCTCAGCAACTATTATTTCTAGTTTATTTATGAATAAAGGTGGCCATAGGCCCTATGGTCCATTGGTGCCCCTATGGTCCAGTGGTTACGACCTCTCTCTTTCACGGAGAAAACGAGGGTTCAAGTCCCTCTAGGGGTATACCAAGACCATAGGAGTAGGATTTTATCAAAAGTGAAATGGATTTGTCAACTCCTCAGTCTATCCGTGGCAGTTTGATTTGATATATTTTATCAAAAGTGAAATGGATTTGTCCGCCTGGGAGACGAAAGAAAGTTGATTATGGAACGTCTAATTAGGCGTTGGGTCGATGCCCGAGTGGTTAATGGGGACGGACTGTAAATTCGTTGACAATATGTCTACGCTGGTTCAAATCCAGCTCGGCCCAACAATTCGCCAATCTACTATCAGATGGTAGAACCCTCTTGTTCTTAAGAAATACCTGATAAGAGAGAAGAAAAAAGAATCCAAATTTTCTGCTAGATCTCTTCTTATTTCCCTGGGATTGTAGTTCAATAGGCAAGAGCACCGCCCTGTCAAGGCGGACGTTGCGGGTTCGAGCCCCGTCAGTCCCGACGGATCCAATAAGTACATCAATTAACCTCTCCATTTTATGTGAAATGAAAGAAGGGACAGAGAGCATAATTTAATTCCGAAGGGGTTTCCCCTCTTTTTTTCAGGATTCTGTCGAAGAAAGAACAAACCCTAAACTAAAATGAAAATAATTAAAATAGTGAAGTTGATAGAATATTCCATCTTTTCTCCCGCGACTCATCTTTCTCATACTTCTTTGTCTTCCAAAGAAAATGGGATCATTCAAATTTACAACCTAATTCCTCTTTTTTTCCACTTCGCTTGTATTGTTTGTTGGGGTTTTCTAGTTAAGTTAATGGAAACGGACGAGGATACTTCATTTGATGGTTCTACACGGAAGACCTAAGGTAAGTTATAGAAAAGAAAGAACAGAAAAGAAGGATAAATAAAGGAATTTTTGATTGGTCCGGGAATCCCATCTTGGATTCGGTATGGATAAAAGATCTTCGTATGTTATACTATTCAATTCTCGACGACGAATTAATTTAATAGCTCAGATATTGTTATTCATGATATTGATCCGATTCAAGATCATCGATAGGTAATGCATTCATTGAATTGACAGGTGAAAGATTTATCATCTCTATGGGATTAAATCCCGAGTTATTGTGAAATAAAAAAACGATGAGATTGAGATTATGGAAGTAAATATTCTTGCATTTATTGCTACTGCACTGTTCATTTTAGTTCCTACTGCTTTTCTACTTATCATTTACGTAAAAACAGTCAGTCAAAATAATTAATTACTTGAAATGAAACTTGACTTCTGAGTTCTTATCAATAGTTGAAGAAATCAAATCAAAAGGATTCTTTTTTTGCGTCTTAAATGAAATCAACGGACTATAATGGGCGGTATTCTATGAGATCCGAGAGTATGGTAAGAAATTTCTTTCTTACCATACTCTCTATTACTGTTATAGTAGTGTATAAAGTTGTACTTGACTTTCTAATAAAGTTGGTATACTATATTAGCTTCTATCTATATCTACAATATATGTAGTGATTAATCCATATATGGAATTAATGTAGGACCCAATTCTCTTTCTTTCTGAAATAATTGTTTTACTGTTATACAATACATTTCTCCACTAGAATCCAATGGAATTTCGAAATGAATATATTTTGAATTGAAATAATTTTCAAATCAAATAAAAAATGCGTTGCAGAACGATCTATAAAACAATTGATACCGTTTCATTCCTCAACTAAATTAGTAGTGCTTCTAAAGTCCACTTCTTCCCCATACTACGAGTGAAAGGGAAAATGTAAAGACTACCATTAAAGCAGCCCAAGCGAGACTTACTATATCCATGTCAATTATGTCCCTTATCTTTATGATAGAAATATTCCATTATTGTATTGCTCACTAATAATAGTAGAATCCATGGTCCAGAGTCAAAAAGGGATTCTGGCCCAACACTATTGATGAACCAATCAAATAAATCCATTTCTAAAAAATTACTATATGATTTCTAATCGGGAAAGACTAAACACAAGTAAAATACACAATGATGCTACAAAGGAATGTTACTAATGGAACATATAGTAAAAAAAAAGAGGGCCCGTTCTTTGTTGCCCTTCAACTTCAAAGATCAATTGCTATCTATTACATACTTTTATTTCCTATTTGATCTAATCCGTACCCTTTCCCGATTGTCTCTCTGAAGCAGTTGGGGGATAGTATAATATACTCTTGACGAGGGGTTTCAAAAAAAATAATAAAATTTTTTCACTTTTTCTATAAAAAAGGAAATTATCCATCCAATCTCAATATAATAGTGATTGAATGCCTGAACACTCAGAGATTCTCGCGAGTCTATAATATGTAGATTACATAAAGGACTTTCCACAACTAGTTAGCCGCCGGCTATGCCAATGAAATTCAAGACCCAATCAGTAGATATTACATTAGCAGTAGAAGGGAATCGGGAAGTCTTGCTTCGACCATTATAATAGAATCTTTCTTTGAATTTTAGATTGAAAGATTTCAAATCTTTTACAAAATCCCCAGAATAGATGTTTAGAATCAACCAAGTATCAACAATCCCCTTATTCTGTTCTACTGGGGAAAATTTGGGTGATTTATATCAGCAGATAAGAGATTTTGATTCGTTTGTTGATGAGGCGGCACCCGGATTTGAACTGGGGAAAAAGGATTTGCAGTCCCCCGCCTTACCACTCGGCCATGCCGCCAAAACGATACACAATAGGATAAAATTTTCTGGGTTGGATTACTAAACTTTAGTTTATTGTACTTGCATCCCTTTTTGAATTTAATCCTTTTGCTAAATTTATAAAAATTCTAAAAGAAACCCCTTTCCCCTTTTGATTGTAGTTGATCCACCCCTTCGAATGCCGAAAAACTTCCCCTCACTTTTCTATTGAACAATCAAATGTATATTTTCATTCAAAAAAGCCAAAATTTATGACAAATGGGGACCCTTAACTATTCGTTGACTGAGAATTCCTGAATGATTCGTGGATTTGAATCTAAAATTGGGTTTGCCGAATGACATAAGAAACTACAAAACATACTTAATTGATTCTTTTGAATCAAAAATCCTTCTCAATTTCTATTATAACAAAAATTATAAGTATATGTAAACCCCACAATGGAAATTCTTACACAGATACCAAATTGGGTATCTTATTTAGAGTATGTTTCCTATACCTATAAATAAAGGGAATTCGTTGGAACAAAAAAAAGGCCCGGCTGGGTATTGACCGGGCCAGGCCCAAAAGGCACTTCGAACAAAATAAAAGCAAGAAGGTCTTCTTTATTTATCTTTCTATTTGGATCTTTCGAGCATCTAAATGGAATTCCTAATTATATAATAACGATAAAGAATGTGAAAGAAATACTTTCTTTAATCCTTACTTGATGTGTAATGTAACATAGTAATTATCTTTTTCAATTGGGAGAGATGGCTGAGTGGACGAAAGCGGCGGATTGCTAATCCGTTGTACGAGTTATTCGTACCGAGGGTTCGAATCCCTCTCTTTCCGTTTCCGTTGATGACTTTCTATTTTTTTCTTTCAAATTTCGCAAACCCCTTTTTATTTTTTTCCTAGTTAAACGTATGGAATATAGAAAATAAAATCTTAAGAAAATTGGAAAATCAAGCAAGAAAAACGAAATTTTTATTTTATTCTTCACGTCCAGGATTACGTCCTGGATCATTGGATAGGAATCCAAAGATGAAGAGAGAAACAAAGAATATTACTACTGTGTAAACGAAAAGTTTGAGAGTAAGCATTACACAACCTCCAAGATCATTTTTTGAAAAAGAAAAACGAGAAAAGATAATAGATCCTCCATTTTTATATCACATATCCTATTTTGACACCAAGAAATGAATTCTAGAAATAGAAAAGAATGTTCAGAAATTCAAATGAAGTTGAAATTTGTAATAAGAGTCTTTGATTACCACAAATCACTTTCATACCCACAATTAGATATTCTAAGGGACCCTAACCTAATAAGGTCTTTCGCCGGAAAAAGGATTAGAATCGGGAAATGGGGCGAGCGGAATTTCTCGCGACTATCCAAGAATTTCAATGTTTGAATTGAAGGTTCATACTCCCAGACTTATTTGATCTTATCAATTGTTATAATTTTTCTCGAATAAATCATGAATTTTCTAGGATAGTATTCAAGATCTTATCGAAAACTTACAGCAGCTTGCCAAACAAAGGCTAAAAGAAAAAAGAACAGAGGTATGACTGGCATAACATCTACGATTGGATTCAAAAAAGCATAGGCTTCGGGCAATTTGGCGAAGAAAAGACTACTCGGATAAAGGGTAGAATTAAGACAGATCAAACTAAAGATATTAAGCATAACAGACATTTTGTTCGTCGAGATAATTGCATTTTGATTGAGTTATTGATATAAGGAAAAATGAAGAAAGTAAGGTAGACAAAAAAATCCTTCTTTTTCCGCTCAATCAAAAATCCTCTAATCCTCAAAGGAGAATAGAAGAAATCATACTTTCATACAATATCTTAATTGAATTATATGTAATGATCAATAAATTCAGTTGAATTCTAGATATACACATGTCAAAATCCTAGCACGAATCTATAATATATTCTATAAAGAAGAAAGATTTTCTCTAGTCTATAGTCTATAGATAGTTGGACTGGAATTGACGAACACTTAATACCAATATTATTCTTTATTAGTATTAGTGTCGAATAAAAATAGAAATGGGGCGTAGCCAAGTGGTAAGGCAACGGGTTTTGGTCCCGCTATTCGGAGGTTCGAATCCTTCCGTCCCAGAGCATATCCATTGTATCCGAATACATCTTTTTTGTTCAACAAGGTTCTGTTTCAAGGTCTAATATTGTATAGAATATTATTCTTCTTTCTTTTTTGATTTTGAATGATTCTTTTCGGAATCATATCTCATTTTTTCACAAACTGAACTAAATTGAGTTAACTAAATTGAGTTCAAATGACATGCAAATGTAACTGAATCCTTTTGTGATCCAGATAAAGATAAGATGGGACATATATCACAGTTGCAGAAAGATTACTTAACCTCAGGTTAAACAAAATATGAAAATACATATAAAACGAGGAAGTGCTTAGCCTATAGGTATGTATTGTTATCCTATATTCAGTGACAATAGTCTTTCTATTTTTGTGAAAAATAATTTGCATCCCTAAAATATTCAAATTTAAATATTTAACAATGATATTTCTTTTTATTGTTCGATCTATTTAGCTTATTTGCTTTAAATCATTGACAATTCTATTCGAAAAGAAACAGAAATATTTATTTCTTATGATAATCAAATGTAGTCTTTACTGTAAAAAGTAAAACTTGACTCAAATAATGATGTCGAAGTAGGAAACTTTTTCAATTATCAAGATTTGTAATGATTCCTTATGGGTTGAATCTTTAGGAAGTTGGAAATGGGTCAGTCTATCGTATTGAGTCACTTGAACAGGCAGAGTCAAATAGAATTTCTTTATTCGTGTTATTTCTGTTAGTTATGTTATTTCTATATTTTGATTTCTGGATATTTCTGTTAGATATTTTTTTGAGATAGAGATTTATAGAAAAAGTTGCGTTCATACAAAAAAAGCCCAGGTCTTGCTAAGATTTCTTCAGAAAAATCTTTATTATCTATTATTATCTATGTAGCTAAGAAAAAATATAAATGACTATGTCTCTGTACCGACTGAACCAATGACTATTCATGATTCCATAATTGAATCAATTCCATACTGGTTCCAAATTAGAGGAATGTTATGGTAAAACTTCGTTTAAAACGATGTGGTAGAAAGCAACGTGCGACTTGAAGGACACGATCCGGTGTGGATTCTTATTCTTACATCCACCATTTTATTTTATATAGGAATGAAGGTGCTCTTGGCTCGACGTCGTTTGTTCTATTCTACTAGAACCCTTCTTTTTTTATTGGGTTGTAATGTAAATAGTTCATGATGGAGCTCGAGTAGAAAGTATTTATTAATTTCTCAGGGGCAACGATCTAGGGTTAATGCCAATCAATAAATTGGAACAACTTCGTAAGTATATCTTCGATATAGAAATCGAAAGAATCCGATTCGAGCAAATTTTCAATTCAAAAAAATTGTTGGAACCGCAAAAACTTTTTCGATCCACAGTGTATCGCGCACGAATCAACCGTCGGTATGATTCTTTGATAGAAAGAAATCACAAAAGGGGTATGTTGCTACCATTTTGAAAGGATTAAGAAGCACCGAAGTAATGTCTAAACCCAATGATTTAAAACAAAGATAAAGGATCCCAGAACAAGGAAACACCGCTTCAATTGTCTCACAGATCCGAATAAAGAATCCAAATAGATTTTCAACGAGACAAAAAAAAGGGGGGGGGTTAAAGACCACTCAATAAAAAAATATCTGAATTTTCTTTAATATATTTGAGAATTATTGAACTTGAGTTATGAGTACAAATGATTTTTTAGTTTTCAGGAAGGAAGCTAAATAAAAATGACTATGAGTTAAATTATAGGCTAATTTCTTTTACGGATTCCTTTACTATTTATTAGAATTTTATCCATAGACAAAACTTCGAATCATTTTTTCTCGAGCCGTACGAGGAGAAAACTTCCTATACGGTTCTAGGGGGGGGTTCTTTTTCATCTACATCTATCCCGATGAGCCGTCTATCGAATCGTTGCAATTGATGTTCGATCCCGAAGAGAAGGAAGAGATCTTCGGAAAGTGGGTTTTTATGATCCGATCAAGAATCAAACTTATTTAAACGTTCCCGCTATTCTCTATTTCCTTGAAAAAGGCGCTCAGCCTACAGGAACTGTTCAGGATATTTTAAAAAAGGCAGAGGTTTTTAAGGAACTTTGCTCTAATCAAACGAAATTCAATTCAATTAAGGAAATAAAAACCAATTCAATATTAAATTAAGGAAATAAAAACTAAGGGTAGGATAGTGATTTCTATATCATTTTGGATATCTTTTCTATACTATGTTTTTTTATTTCCTTCTTTTCTTGCTCTATTAGTATCTATTTATCATTGCTTTTATAGAATCTTTTTCTAATGAAAACCTTATTTGATTGATCCTCACAAAATCGAAAATTCTGGCATTACCTGCAATCGGGTGGTTTTCATTCGAAT